CAATTTGGCGGCATGGCCGAGTGGTAAGGCGGGGGACTGCAAATCCTTTTTCCCCAGTTCAAATCCGGGTGCCGCCTGATCAACAAAAGACTCAAAATCTCTGATTCTGTTCTGCTGATATAACTCTCCAAATTTTTCCCCAGCAGAAGTAGAAGAAATGGACTGTTGATACTTGTTTACTTCTACGCATCTGATCTGGGGGTTTTCTAAATTTTCTAAAATAGAAAAGATTGTAAATCTTTGGATCTAGGATTCAAGGAAAGATTCTAATGGGGGAAGGGTTATCAAGACTTCTCCATTCCTTTCTACTGCTAATCTTTCTACTACTAATGTAGTGTCTACTGACCGGGTCTTGAATTCCGTTGGATAACCGGATAGGAAATAAAATTCCATTTATTCCTACATGTTCCATTAGTAAGAGTTCTTTGAGATATCAACAAAAGACTCAAAATCTCTGATTCTGTTCTGCTGATATAACTCTCCAAATTTTTCCCCAGCAGAAGTAGAAGAAATGGACTGTTGATACTTGTTTACTTCTACGCATCTGATCTGGGGGTTTTCTAAATTTTCTAAAATAGAAAAGATTGTAAATCTTTGGATCTAGGATTCAAGGAAAGATTCTAATGGGGGAAGGGTTATCAAGACTTCTCCATTCCTTTCTACTGCTAATCTTTCTACTACTAATGTAGTGTCTACTGACCGGGTCTTGAATTCCGTTGGATAACCGGATAGGAAATAAAATTCCATTTATTCCTACATGTTCCATTAGTAAGAGTTCTTTGAGATATTATTGCATATTTGACTTTTTTTAGTCTTTCCAGATTACAAATCATACATATAAGAATTTCTTAGAAGTGGATTTGTTGGATTGGTTCATCAATAGTGTTCGGTCAGAATCCCTTTTTGACTCTGCGCCACTGATTCCACTATTATTAGTGAGCAATAATGGAATAATTCCTTCATCGAGATAGGGGACATAATTCACATGGATATAGTAAGTCTCGCTTGGGCTGCTTTAATGGTAGTTTTTACATTTTCCCTTTCACTCGTAGTATGGGGAAGAAGTGGGCTCTAAAGGTACTACTAATTGAGTTGAGGAATCAAACTCTATCAATTGGTTTATAGGTCGTTCTGCAACGCGGCTTGAACTCTTAAAAAAGAAAAAAAGTCTAAAGAAAAAGAATATATATCTTCATTTTGAAAGTCCATTGGATTCTAGTGGAGTAATGTATTATATCTTTCAATCAAAGAGATATTTCACTGATTCCCATGTTTGTATTTCGAAGGGAAAGGGGTACAGACGATAGAAAACTTATTCCAACTTAATTCTTCCTAACTTTTCTATTTCAATGAACGGGCTCTTACCAGAATTATAGATGGATACTGAGGAGGACCTGACCCCTTTTTCTTTCCCTCTTTACTGTTCAAAATCAAAAAAGAAGTCGTTTTGTTAAGTGTATACACACTTTCTATGAGAAAGAATATAAGCATAGTGGTTGTCTAATGGGATACTATGCATAATAAGATCTTGCCTTAGGGAAGTCACATATTTCTTTTTTGATTATTTTCATTTTTATTTTTTTTATTTTAGTTTCGGAATTTAGATTTTATCGACTCATTTCATATCATGGTTGAAGCGTTAAAAATCTGTGAGGTTTACTCTTCGAAATCCGAAGAAGTGCCCATAGAACTCCTGTCAATGGCTCAATCAATTATTTCTTCGGAATGTGAAAAAAATGACTACTTGATTTTATTAATATATGCCCATGTGGTTGTCTAATGGGATACTATGCATAATAAGATCTTGCCTTAGGGAAGTCACATATTTATTGCGCACTTTCTTTTTTGATTATTTTCATTTTTATTTTTTTTATTTTAGTTTCGGAATTTAGATTTTATCGACGATTATTTCAGATTGCTCGAAACAAATATATGTATCAAAGAAATAGAATTGGGTCCTATATCCATTCCATCTATGGAATGAATGGAATGGATATCTACATATTATGAAGATAATATTGTAGATTGATCTATATTTAGCCTCTATCTTTATTAGAAAGTACAACTTTCTTTTTACGCTGTCTAACTTTATACACTACAACACTAATAGATAGTATGGTAAGAAAGAAAGGTTCATCTATTTCTTTCTTACCATACTATCGGATCTCATAGAATACTGCCGATCCTAGTCTGCTCATTTCATTTAAGACGCGAAATTAGAATCCTTTTCATTTGATTTCTTTAAGCATTAATTAATCATTTTGACTGACTGTTTTTACGTAAATGATAAGTAGAAAGGCGGTAGGGACTAGAATGAACAGTGCAGTAGCAATAAATGCAAGAATATTTACTTCCATAATCTCATCGTTTTTTTACTTCAAAATAACTCGGGATTTAATCCCATAGAGATAATAAATCTTTCGCCTGTCAATTCAATGAATTACCTCTCGATGATCTTGAAATCGGATCAATATCACGAATAACAATATTTGAGCTATCA